ATGTCTCGTCGATCCAATTACTTCATTTATTCACTCGATCTTTTTCTATCCATCTTATATCAAATTATATCAAAAAGAAAATAGGTTTTTGTCATTATATAACATGCAATTCTATGGTAACAATAATAAATGAATAGAGTAAAAAAGAAGGGGGGGGGATTATACAAAGCTATATATGAATCACCCCCACCCTCTTCTCTCTCTTTTTTTTTTATTTGATTAATTGACTTTCATTTGATTAAAATTAAATTCTGTAAAAACCCCTGCCTTCTTTAAAATATCATAAACAGTTTCTGTAGGTTGAGCGCCTTTTTCAAGAAAATATAGAATACCGGGAATATTTAAATAGGTTTGATTTTTTATTGGATCATAAAAACCCACTTTCCGAAGATCTCTTCCTTCTCTTCGAGATCGCACATCAATTGCAACGATTCGATAAAGGGCTCATTGGGATAGATGTAGATGAACTATAACCCCCCCTAGAAACGTATACGAAGTTTTCTCCTCATACGGCTCGAGAAATTGGAAGTTAGGTCTATGTATAGAATTAGAATGTTAAATAGATCCATAACATCATCAAATCAATTAGAGGATTATTTAATCTTTTTTATTCCTCTTTATCAAAAAAAATCATTTGTATTCTCATAACTCAAGTTGGATAACTCTGAAATAGTTCAAAAGAAAAGCCTTAGGCATTTCATTTTTTGAGTGGTCTCTAACCCCTTTCTGTTTGTCTCATTTAGAATATATTTGGATTCTTTATCCTTTATCTAGTTGTCGAGACAGTTGAAAAATGGTATTTCCTTGTTCCAAAATACTTTATCTTTGCCTGGAATCATTGGGTTTAGACATTACTTCGGTGAATTTTAATCATTTCAAAATGACAGCAACATGCCCCTTTTTATGATTTCTTTCTATCAAAAAATCATACGAACGGTTGATTCCCGCATGATACACTTTTGATCAAAAGAGTTTCACTAATTCCAACAAATTTTCCTTTTTTATTTGAAATTTGCTCGAACTGGATCCTTTCGATTTCTACTAGATCGAAAATTTACTTACGAAGTTGTTCCAACTTATTAATTGGCACTAACCGTAGATCCTTGCCCCTGAGAAATGAATCAATACTTTCTACTCGAGCTACATCATATACTGTTGACATTAAACCCCAACAAAAAACCGGGGTTCTAATGGAATAGAAAAAAGGATGTCGAGCCAAGAGCACTTTCATTTCTATAGAATAGAAAATGGTGGATGTAAAAATCCACAACTGATTATGTCTGTCAAGTCGCACGTTGCTTTTTACCACATCGTTTCAAACGAAGTTTTACCATAACATTTCTCTAGTTTGGAACTGATATGTAATTGATTCAATTATGGAATCATGAATAGTCATTTGTTCGATCGTTTCACAGAAATCTATATTTTTTCTTCTGTTATATGAATTGGTGCTTTGTAAAGTAAAGAAATATTATCAAGAATGAAATTTTAATGCATTTTTTATTTTATTGAATAATGCAATATTTTTATTTTCTTTATTAATTTATATATAATTTATAAATATTACGAGTATAAAGTGCTTTTTATTAAATCTACATTCCATCTTCAAGTAACCTAATAGGATATATTCAACAATCTCAGACTTCTAATAACGTATCAAAGCCACTTTGAGTCTCTTGCAGTTCTTTGTAACTCGGAACTTCTCAATATAGCTCCATCTGTATGTATTTGAACTCAATTTGTGAAAAAGATATGATTCAGAGAAAAATGGAATGATTCAAAATCAGAAACAAGAATCACACTCTATCCATTCAATATTCTATTTTGAAAGAGAAATTAGTTCAAAAAGACAATCTTTTTTTTTCATTATTCTAATAATATCTATTTATATAGAAATGATAGGTATTTTCTGGGACGGAAGGATTCGAACCTCCGAATACCGGGACCAAAACCCGTTGCCTTACCACTTGGCCACGCCCCATTTAGATTTCTGTTCTATACTACTAAAGACTAGTATTGGTATTGATTATTCGTCAATTCCAGTCCAAAAATCTATGGACTCTATTGTTCCTGGGATTTTGACACGTGTAGATATAGAATTATCTATAGAATAAAACTGAATTTATTGATCATTACATATAATTCAATTAAGATATTGTATGAAAGGATGATTTCTTCAATTCGCAAAAGAAAATAGAAAAAATTTTGATTGGGCGGGTTCAAGTTCAAAAAAAAAAAAAGGATTTTTTGATCTACCTTACTTTCGTCATTTTTACCGTACATAAATTATCACTAATAATATATTTATATTATTATATTAACTCAATCAAAATACAATTATCTCCAAGTCCAATAAAAAAAAAATGTTTGTTATGCTTAATATCTTTAGTTTGATCTGTATCTGTCTTAATTCCGCCCTTTATTCGAGTAGTTTTTTCTTAGCCAAATTGCCTGAGGCCTACGCTTTTTTGAACCCAATCGTAGATTTTATGCCAGTAATACCCCTTCTCTTTCTTCTATTAGCCTTTGTTTGGCAAGCTGCTGTAAGTTTTCGATGAATTTTTTAATACTGTCCTAAACACAATTTATTGGCGAAAAAAATTCTAACAATGGATAAGATCAGATAAGTCTTACAGTATAGTATGAACTCTCGATTTAACTAATTCTTAGATAGCTTAGCTAAATCTGAATCACCCCATTTCCTCATTCTGATTCCTTTTCATTTATTGAATAATCCTATTAAAGGCCCCGCGGAGGTAAGAAAGACATTTTTTGGAATGAAAGAGGTGACAAATGAATTTCTGAAAATTTTTTTTTTTTTTCATTTCTAGAAATCCTTTCATTTATTGGTGTCAAAATAGGATATGTGGTATAAAAATGGCGAATCTATTCTCTTTTTTTTTTTCAAAAAAAAAAAAATGATCTTGGAGATTGTGTAATGCTTACTCTCAAACTCTTTGTTTACACAGTAGTGATATTTTTTGTTTCTCTCTTCATCTTCGGATTCCTATCTAATGATCCAGGACGTAATCCTGGACGTGAAGAATAAAAAAAGAGGCCTTTCCTTTTGCTTAATTTTTCAATGTTCTTAGAATTTTATCTATTGCACATCTTTAATTAAATAAAAAAAAAATCAAAAAAGGGTTCGAAGAGTTGGAATTTGAAAGAACAATAAAATACCGAGTTATCAACGGAAACGGAAAGAGAGGGATTCGAACCCTCGGTACGCAAAGCTCGTACAACGGATTAGCAATCCGACGCTTTAGTCCACTCAGCCATCTCTCCGAATTGAAAAAAAAAAAAGATAATTACTACCTTACATAGTTCCATTACACAAAATGGAAGGCTTGAAAAATCCCTTCTTTATTTATTTTAGATATATTATTTTACTATTTAGATAGTATTTTACTATATTGATATATAGAACTTTAATATATACAACTTTGATAAGCAATCCTTTTTAGATAAAGAAAAGGCTCAAAAGAGATATTTCGAACAAAAAAAAGAATACCTCTTTTCCGAAAGAGTTTTTTTTTTTTATTTTCTTTTCACGGCCTGGCCTGGTCAGTACCTCGCCGGGCCTTTTTTTGTTTTTGTTCCAAATCAAATCGTAGATAAAACTATTTTGCTTTATTTGAAATAATAAATGCCTGGCTTGTTATTGAAACAACAATCCGAAGACGGACTATTTCCATATCTCTGGTATAGAATTAAATGATATAGAATCAAAGTTTCATTTCATATCATATTACGTTATTAATATTTTTCTTTGTTTTTTTAAGTAAATAAATAAAAAAACAAAGAATAAAGAGAATTGTCGATTGTTGTGCAATGCATTTAAATCTCATGACATAAATAGTTTTATAGAGCGCTATCTGTTCTGTCCAAAATCCTCGAAGAACTTTTTATTTAGTTACTTTAATTACTAGTAATCTTTTTCTTGATTACGTCGGATTGCCTTGTTGGACAAAAAGTTCATTTTTATACAATAATCGCATTGTAGCGGGTATAGTTTAGTGGTAAAAGTGTGATTCGTTTTATTAATCCCTTTATAGTTAAGGGGTCCCTCGGTTTGATTCTTATTCCGAGCAGAAACTTTATTTCTTAAAAGGATTTAATCCTTTACCTCGCAATGAAAGATTCGAGGAAGAATATACATTCTCGTGATTTGTATCCAAGGGTCAAGTATAAATTGAAAAAACTGGATTATTAAATTAATTGCGAAACAGAATTTTTGTTTGAATTGGATCAATACTTCCAATTAAATAAGTATGAATAAAAAATCCATGGATAAAGATAGAAAAGTTTATTTCTAATCGTAACTAAATCTTCCATTTTTGGTTTATATAGGAAAGGTTGAAGCAAAATAGTTATTAAAGGACGTCTTTAGTTTACTAGAGACATCGACATATTTTTTTAGCTCGGTGGGAATAAAATACTTTTCCTAAGGATTATTTAAAATAATCATTTCAAATAGAAATAGAGAACGAAGTAACTAGGAATATTGTTAGAATACCCTATTCCTTATTCTAGAGGGATTGTCTAGAAAGCAAATTGTTTTGAATGCATTCATTCAAAGAGAAAAGCTGACATAGATGTTATTGGTCAAATTTTTTTATTTATTTCATTCACGTCTTATTTATATCTATATTTGGGAATTTAGCTATCTTCCATAAAGGAGCCGAATGAAACCAAAGTTTCATGTTCGGTTTTGAATTAGAGACGTTAAAAATGATGAATCAACGTCGACTATAACCCCTAGCCTTCCAAGCTAACGATGCGGGTTCGATTCCCGCTACCCGCTATATTAGAATACACTTAATATATTAGATTAGAATAAGCTATAGATTATTATGAGTATATTAGAATCTATTTAATAGAAATATTCTATTATATATTATTAATCATCGAATTGAATAAGCAATTCCCATCGATATAATATAGAAATATGGAAACTCAAAAATGCGAAAAAAGCGGAATAAAAAAGCGTCCATAGTCTA